TATACAATATAACGTGAGTTTATAACACTATATAGAATAGAAATTTGAATTAGCTTATGAAGCCAACCGAGCCTTGCCTGAGTTTAGGGGTTTGACAAGAAAAACAGGGACTCTTGCGGCTTAGGGGGTAGGGGGGTTTGCCCCCCCCGAGGCGAGGAGGGGGGAATCATAGAGTAGTATGGGGAATAAAAAATAAGGTTATGTACCTGAAGGAAAAGAGGGTAATTCTTAAGTATATGTCCTATATCATTACATTATCTCTGGTTACGTCAATTTAGGGGGGTTCCCCCTTGTTAATTAATGGGAACACCACCGGAAATGTCATGTGAGATCCCCAGAAAAAAAAAAAAACCATATGCCTATGGGGGGCTGTTCACATGGGGGGTTTTTGCTAATGAAGCACGACACCATTAACTTATGCCAGGAAAATTCACAATTTGGGGAGTATATAAATTTATGGCCCTGAAATAGGAACCAAATGCCAGTAATAGGGCAGTTTGGGCGACCCCCACAATCATTGCCCCTGACCGTTCAAGCAGGATGTATCTTCAAAAAAAAATTGAAGAGGGTTTCTCACTGCCCCATACCACTATATAAACTTTTATTGAAGTTCTCAGGTAGGTTAGATGAGGGTAAACTATGCGAGTGTAATATTTATATACCGACCCATCTCTTCAAGGATTATCAGGTGAATATTTCAGTAGTGCCGATGGGGATATTACTGTTGATAGCTATGAGCATTAAAGGTATAATCCAATAGTGATGATATATTTTGTAGTGTGCTAGACCATCGTGTAAAATTATACATAATATGTACTATAACACGGTGTTGAGTTATGCATAATATGTACTAGAGCATAAGACATATGTATTAGTCGGACATTTTCTATTACAGAAAATAGTTTATTTAGAATCCTAGCTTTGGGGGCTAGGGGTGGGAGTTAAACTCTCCTTTTTCTGGCACATGGGGGGACTTTAACCCCCGGTCTCCGGATTACAAGACCGGTGCTTTAAGATACATCTAAGCTACAAGGGCAATTGAGGTTAAGTAGTTTGTTTTCTAGTCATCCCGTTAATGGGTGAAAGACTAGAAATAGGGCGAAGTAAATGACAGAGGCGATTTGGCCGACAATGATGAAGGGGTGTTCGACTGGCATGCCTCCGATTCAGGTTAGGATGAGTAGGTCTGCCACCAGGGTTCAGAATAGGAGTTGGGCTAGGGGGCGGAAGGTTATTCCTTGTTGTTTTGATGTGTGTAGTAGTGGCACCGCTACTAGTACTAGGATTGAGGAGAATAGTGCTAAGACGCCGCCTAGCTTGTTTGGGATGGCTCGTAGGATGGCGTAGGCGAATAAGAAGTATCATTCTGGCTTGATGTGTGGGGGAGTTACTAGGGGGTCGGCGGGGATGAAGTTTTCTGGGTCTTTTAGTAAGTTGGGTGCGAGTGTTGTTAGGGATAATAGGGCTGCAATAAGGATTATGAATCCTAGTATATCTTTAAGAGAGAAGTATGGGTGAAAGGGGATTTTGTCTGGGTCGGAGTTTAGGCCAATTGGGTTGCTAGATCCTGTTTCGTGTAGGAATAGGGCGTGCAGTACGGTGGCTGCAATGATTATGAATGGGGTAAGGAAGTGAAATGCAAAGAATCGGGTCAGTGTTGCATTGTCTACGGAAAAGCCTCCTCAGACTCATTGTACTAGGGAGTTTCCCACATAGGGGATTGCTGACAGTAGGTTTGTAATTACTGTGGCACCTCAAAATGACATTTGCCCCCATGGCAGGACGTATCCAACGAATGCTGTTACTATTACTAGTAGGAGTAGGACTACTCCAATGTTTCAGGTTTCTTTGTGGAGGTATGAGCCATAATATAGGCCTCGTCCGATGTGTATGTAGATACAAATAAAAAATAAAGAGGCCCCGTTTGCGTGTAGATTTTGAATAATTCAGCCATTGTTTACGTCTCGGCAGATGTGGACTACGGATGAGAAGGCAGTTGAGATATCGGAGGTATAGTGCATGGCTAGAAATAGTCCTGTTACGATTTGTACTGTCAGGCAAACTAATAGGATGGAGCCAAAATTTCATATTGCGGAAATATTAGAGGGGGCGGGGAGGTCGATGAGTGCGCTATTAACTGTTTTGAGTAAAGGGTGTGTTTTTCGGGTGATCATTCCGTTCTTATAGTTGAGTTACAACGGTGGTTTTTCAAGTCATTAGTCCTGGTTAAAGTCCTGGTAAGAATTATGATATGTTTTATTGAATTAGTCGGGCTTAGCCTATATATTGGTGTTATTGGGGTTATTACTTGTCCTTCGCCGTATTATGCGGCATTGAGTATAGCGTTAGCGGCGGGGGTTGGGTGTGTTACATTGGTTTGGTATGGTGGGACGTTAATTGGGTTAATGTTGTTTTTAATTTATTTGGGTGGAATGTTGGTGGTTTTTGCGTATTCGTCAGCTTTGTCAGGCGAGTTGTACCCTGATACGTGGGGCGAGGGGATAGTCAAGTTTTATGTTTTGGCATATTTGGTTGGGCTTGGGATTGTGGGCTTATGGTTTAAGTATGTGCGTGGGGGGTGACGGGCTGTAATGGACGAGTATAGTGAATTTTATGTTCGGCCCGGGGATATTGGGGTGGGCTATGTGTATTATGATGGCGGGGCTATATTGTTGGTGTGTGGTTGGGCGTTGTTGTTGTGTCTTTTTGCGGTATTGGAGTTAACTCGGGGTTCTAAACGGGGTGCGCTTCGAGCCGTTTAGGTTATGGCTAGGAGGGCGGCGGCTAAGATTATAGAAATTAGGTAAGAGGCCATGTAGACTTTGATGGTGTCTGGGCCGGAGCTGTCGAAGAATGAGGTTAGGCGGTGGTGTGCTGGGTGTAGGGTTTTGGGTCCAATTTCTAGTCATTGTCGGTCAATTTTGGTGGCCTGCTTGCCTAGTGTCAGGGTGAGTTTTGGTATAGCCCGGTGAATAATATTTGGGAAGAATCCTAGCATGTTAGAGAAGTTGTGTAGTGTTAGGGTAGGAGTGATTTTGGTCTGTTTGGAGGTTGCATTGGCTATAGCTAGTGCGATGATGACTCCCATGATTGTAACAATTAGTGCAGCTAGTTTTATTTGAGGAGTCATAGTTATGGTTGGGGTTTTTAATGGCAGGAAATTTGAGGTGATGATTAGGCCTGAGACAACACTTCCTCAGGCTAGGCGCTCAATAGGTGCAGTTATTGTTTTATTATTTTCATTGATTGGGGATAGGGAGGGGAATCGGGGAGAGCCCATGATTACGAAGAAGACGACTCGGAGGCTGTATACTGCTGTGAAGGATGTGGCAATTAGTGTTAGGATTAGGGCTCAGGCGTTTAAGTAAGAGGTATTTAGGGCTTCAATGATTGCATCTTTTGAGAAAAAGCCTGCTAGGAAGGGTATTCCTGTTAGGGCGAGGCTGCCGATGATGAGGCAGGAGGTTGTGAATGGTATTAGTTTGTGTAGTCCCCCCATTTTTCGGATGTCTTGTTCGTCGTTTAGGCTGTGGATGATTGATCCGGAGCAAAGGAATAGTATGGCCTTGAAAAAGGCGTGGGTGCAGATGTGAAGGAAGGCTAATTGGGGTTGGTTGAGGCCGATGGTGACTATTATTAGTCCTAGTTGGCTGGATGTTGAGAATGCTACGATTTTTTTGATATCATTTTGTGTCAGTGCGCAGGTAGCAGTGAATAGAGTTGTTAGAGCTCCCAGGCAGAGGCAGGTGGTTAGGATTAGTTGGTTGTTTTCTATTAGGGGGTGTAGGCGGATGAGGAGGAAGATACCTGCAACTACTATTGTGCTGGAGTGTAGTAGGGCTGAGACTGGGGTTGGGCCTTCTATCGCTGAGGGTAGTCATGGGTGTAGTCCAAATTGGGCAGATTTTCCGGCTGCTGCTAGGATGATTCCTATTAGGGGGATTGTTAGGTCTAAGTCTTTGGACAGTAGGAAGATCTGGGGGAGTTCTCATGAGTTGAGGTTTATTGCGATTCAAGCGATTGCTAGGATTAGTCCTACGTCTCCGACTCGGTTGTACAGGACTGCTTGGAGGGCTGCTGTGTTAGCATCTGCTCGGCCGTGTCATCACCCAATAAATAGGAAGGATATAATTCCTACTCCTTCTCAACCGATGAATAGTTGAAATAGGTTGTTGGCGGTTACCAGGATAATTATAGCTACTAAGAATAGTAGTAAGTACTTAAAGAATCGGTTGAGGTGGGGGTCGGAGTGTATATATCAGGATGCGAACTCTAAGATTGATCAAGTAACATATAGGGCAATGGGGGTGAAGATCAGTGAGTAGTTGTCAAATTTGAAACTTATGTTGATGTCGAAGTTTGCAGTGTTTATTCAGTTTCATGTGGTAATGACGGTCTCTGTTCCCTGATCTAAGAAGATGAGGAGTGGGAGTATGTTGACAAAAAATGCGGTAGTTACAGCAGTCTTGGCGTGTTTAGTAGCTCAAGTCCGGTTGAAAGGTTTTGGGTTGAGGGTTATAATGATGGGTCATATAAGAATTACTAGGGTGAGTAGGAGGGAGGTGGTTGCAATGGTGTTCAGCATAGCTGCTACTTGGAGTTGCACCAAGAGTTTTTGGTTCCTAAGACCAACGGATGAGCTATTATCCTTTAGGAGCTGGTTGAATGAGCCGCGGAGTTTAACTGCGGGGGTAAAGGATTAGCAGTCCTTATTGCTTCAGGCCTCTTTCGGTGGATAAGAGGAATTTAACCTCTATTATCAGAATCACAATCTAATGTTTTATGTTAAACTATATTCACAGAATCATCATCCTCACATTACTTCTGGTTTTGCTATGAGGAGGATTACTGGTGCTAGGTGAAGGAATATAAGTAGGTGTTCTCGCGTGTGTGAGGGGGGAAGGTTGGTGATATGTTGTGGGAGGGGACCACGTTGTGTTATTATATAAAGGTATAGGGAGTAGGCAGCGGTAATCAGGATCCCCGCCCCTGTTATTGTTAGGGTTCGAGAGGATCAGTTAAATAGGGCTGTAACGATTATTAGTTCTCCCATTAGGTTGGGTAGTGGGGGGAGTGCCAGGTTTGCTAAGTTAAAGATGAATCATCAAAGGGCAGTGAGGGGAAAGATAATTTGTAGTCCTCGGGCTAAAATTATGGTTCGGCTGTGGGTTCGTTCGTATGTGGTGTTGGATAGGCAGAATAGGGCGGAGGATACTAGGCCGTGTGAGACCATAAGTACTAGTGCTCCGGTAAATCCTCAGGGGGTTTGGAGTAGGATGCCACAAGTTACGAGCCCTATGTGACTTACAGATGAGTAGGCAATTAAAGATTTTATGTCTGATTGTCGAAGACAAATAGCGCCCGTTATGAAAACGCCTCAGAGGGCTAGTATAATAAAGGGGTATACTAGGTCTTTTGATATAGGGCTTAGGATGACTATCACCCGTATTATGCCGTACCCCCCTAATTTTAGTAAGACCGCTGCTAGTACTATTGATCCTGCTACTGGGGCTTCTACGTGGGCTTTTGGTAGTCAGAGGTGAATGCCATATAGGGGTATCTTTACTAAGAAAGCAATTAGGCATGCTGCTCATCAAAGTTTATCTCCTCAGGAGTTGGGGTCTATTGGTGGTTGAATATATTGAATGATGGGTATTGAGAGGGTTCCTGCAGTTTGATGTAGTATTATTAAGGCTACGAGTAGCGGCAGTGAGCCCGCTAGGGTGTAAAATAGGAAGTATGTTCCGGCGCTTAATCGTTCGGCCTGATTTCCTCATCGGGTGATGAGAATAAGGGTGGGGATTAGGGTTGTCTCGAATATTACATAAAACATGGTGATTTCGGTGGCGCTGAATGCTAAAATTAGGGACGTTTGGAGGGAGGCCAGGAGAGTGATAAAAGTTCGTTGTCGGCCGATGGGTTCTGTTTTAGTGTGATGTTGACTGGCCAGGATTATGAGGGGTAGAAGTCAGCAGGTAAGGACTAGCAGGGGTGTGGATAGGGGGTCTGTGGCCATGTATAAGTTGGTGGCTGTCCATCCGGTTTCGAAGGATCATTTAATTAAGATAAAGCTAATGGAGGCAATAATTATACTGTGGACGGTTATGTTGGTTCATAGTCATTTGGGGGAGGAAAGTCAGATTGTTGGGAATAGTATGATGGTTGGGATTAGAATTTTTAGCATTTTAGTAGGTTTAGGGCTTTGATTTGGTTCGAGCCGTGGGTTCGGGTTGTGGCAACTAGCAGGGCTAGTCCTGCGGCAGCTTCACAGGCTGAGAAGGTTAGTACTATAATAGGGGCTGCGTAGGAGGTGGTTGACTCATGGTGCAGTGTTCATAGTGAAAGGCCCATAAATAGGCCCAGTATTACTGTTTCTAGACATAGCAGGGCTGATAATAGGTGTGAACGATGGAAGATCAGGCCTATTATTCCTGTGAAGAATGTGCCGCCAAAGACGATTGTTACAGACATCATAAGGGAGTCGTGGGTTTTAACCGCGATTCTCTGAGCCGAAATCAGAGGTCTTATATTTGGACTAACTGCCTATTGAGCTCATTCTAGGCCTCCTCGTAATCATTCATAAATTAAACCTAGTGTGAGTAGTACTAGAATGGCTACGGCTCATGCTAGGGTGTGTAGGGGGCTTGACAGTTGGATGGCTCAGGGTAGTGGTAGTAGGAGAGCGATTTCTAGGTCAAATAGCAGGAATAGGATGGCCAGTAGAAAGAAACGTAGGGAGAATGGGAGTCGTGCTGACCCTCGTGGCTCACAGCCGCACTCATAGGGGGACAATTTTTCGGCATTAGGGCTTTTAAGGGGGAGTCAAAATGCTACAAGGGTGAGAATTAATGATAGTGCTGTGGAGAGGGTTAGTATGGTTGTAATTAAGTTCATTATCTTTCCTTGGATTTTAACCAGGACCGGGTGATTGGAAGTCACTTGTACTTACTTTGATACTAGAAAGATATGAGCCTCATCAGTAAATAGAGACATATAGGAATAATCATACCACATCTACGAAGTGTCAGTATCAAGCGGCTGCTTCAAATCCGAAGTGGTGGTCTGATGTGAAATGGTATTTAATTTGTCGTAGTAGGCAAGTAGTGAGGAATGTAGAGCCAATGATGACATGTAGTCCGTGAAAGCCTGTTGCTACGAAGAATGTTGAGCCGTAGATTCCGTCTGCAATGGTGAAGGGGGCTTCGTAATATTCCATGGCTTGAAGGGCTGTGAAGTAGAAGCCTAATAGAATTGTTAGGGTAAGGGACTGAATTGCTTGTTTGCGTTCTCCTGCCATAAGACTGTGGTGGGCCCATGTGACTGTGATGCCCGATGCTAGGAGGACTGCGGTGTTAAGGAGTGGGACTTCGAATGGGTCTAGGGTTGTGATGCCGGTGGGGGGTCAGCACCCTCCTAGTTCAGGGGTGGGGGCGAGGCTGGAGTGGTAAAAGGCTCAGAAGAACCCTAAGAAGAAGAATACTTCGGAGGTAATAAAGAGGATCATGCCATATCGTAGGCCTTTTTGTACGGGGGGTGTGTGGTGACCTTGGAATGTGCCTTCTCGTACGATGTCTCGTCATCATTGATATATTGTTAAGATTAGTAATATTAGGCCCAGGGCTATCAGCGTAATATTGTGGAAGTGGAATCAGATTGCTAGGCCTGATGTTGTTAAAAGGGCAGCGACTGCGCCGGTTAGGGGCCATGGGCTTGGGTCTACTATGTGGTATGCGTGTGCTTGGTGGGTCATTATACGTTTTCTTGTAGGTAGAGGCTTAGTAACAAGACAAATACATAGGCTTGGATGATGGCTACTGCAACTTCTAGGAGTGTTAGTAGTACTAGTAGTGTGGCAGTGAGTATTGCTACTGTGGTTATTGTTGGTGCGAGTGTGATAGTTGCGGTTGAGATTAGTTGGATTAGTAGGTGACCGGCTGTTAAATTGGCGGTTAGTCGTACGCCCAGGGCCAGGGGTCGGATAAATAGGCTGATTGTTTCGATAACGATTAGGATGGGAATGAGCAGGGCAGGGGTCCCTTCTGGCAAGAGATGGCCGAGGGCTGCTGTTGGTTGGTTTCGTAGTCCAATAATTACAGTAGCTAGCCATAGTGGGACGGCTAGGCCCATATTTAAGGACAACTGGGTTGTGGGTGTAAATGTATAGGGGAGTAGTCCTATGATATTTAGTGTAAGAATAAATATTATTAGGGAGGCTAGGATCATGGCTCATTTGTGTCCTCCCTGGTTTAGTGGTGTTAGCAGTTGTTGCGTAAATGTTTTAATAAATCAGCTTTGGAGGGATATGAGTCGATTGTTTTGGTGGCGGTTAGTTGGGGTGGGGATTAAGATTGAGGGTAGTGTGAGGGCAATGGCGATTAGGGGAATTCCCAGGTATGTAGGGCTTATGAATTGGTCGAATAGGTTTAGTGTCATGGTCAGTTTCAGGTATTTGATTCAAGTTTTTTAGTGCTTAGGGCTGTAATTTCATTTGTGAAGGTGCAATTCAATACTTTGTTTGGGAGTACTGTTAAGAAGATTAGTCATGAGAGTGCAAGAATTATGAATCACGGGTCTGGATTTAGTTGTGGCATGTCACTAGAGGTGGTTTGGGGCCACCAGTCTTTAGCTTAAAAGGCTAATGCTTGTCCCTGTTTAGCTTCCTAGTGAGGTGTCTTCAAGCATTAGTGAAGATCAGTCTTCAAAGTGTTCTAGTGATACGGCCTCTACGACGATTGGTATGAAGCTGTGGTTTGCCCCGCAGATTTCGGAACATTGTCCGTAAAACACCCCGGGACGAGAGGTGATGAAAGATGTTTGGTTAAGTCGTCCTGGGACGGCGTCTATTTTGACCCCTAATGCGGGGACAGCTCAGGAGTGTAGGACGTCTTCGGCTGAGACTAGTACTCGGATTGGGGACTCTATCGGAACCACTATTCGATGGTCTGTCTCTAGTAGGCGGAATTGGCCCGGGAGGAGGTCTTGTGTGGGGGTTATATAGGAGTCAAAGGTCAGGTTTTCGTAGTCGGTGTATTCGTAGCTTCAGTATCATTGATGTCCTATGGCTTTTACGGTTAGGTGGGGGTCGTTGACTTCGTCTATTAGGTAGAGAATTCGTAGGGATGGGAGGGCGATTAAGATAAGGATTACTGCTGGTAGGATGGTTCATACAATTTCAATTTCTTGTGAGTCCAAGATGTATTTATTAGTAAGTTTGGTGGTGACTATTACAACAATAATGTATAGTACTAGAGTGCTAATTAGGAAAACAATTATTAGGGCGTGGTCGTGGAAGTGTAGAAGTTCTTCTATTATGGGGGAGGCCGCGTCTTGGAATCCTAGTTGAGAGGGGTGTGCCATTAAAGCTTTAGGGCTTGGGGATACGCAGGGTTTTAACCTACAATTTCGTCTTGACAAGGCGATGTAATGGTCATTATACTAGTGTCCCGTTAAAAGAAAGTGGCAGAGTGGTTATGCAGCTGGCTTGAAACTAGCTTATTGGGGTTCGATTCCCTTCTTTCTCGTTAGTTTGTTTGGACTTGTACGAAGGCCGGCTCTTCAAATGTGTGGTATGGAGGTGGACATCCGTGAAGTCATTCTACGTTTGTGGAGGTTAGTTCTACGGAGAGTACCTCTCGTTTGGCGGTAAAGGCTTCCCATAAGATGAATAGGAATATTACAACTGCTACTAGGGAAATAAGGGAGCCAATTGATGAGACAATATTTCATAGTGAGTAGGCATCCGGGTAGTCTGAGTATCGTCGTGGCATGCCCGCCAACCCCAGAAAGTGTTGTGGAAAGAAGGTTAGATTGACGCCCACGAATATTGTGGTGAAGTGGATTTTTGTTCATGTGTCATGTATTGTGTATCCTGTGAAGAGGGGGAATCAGTGTACAAAGGCCCCTATGATAGCAAATACTGCCCCCATTGATAAGACATAGTGGAAGTGAGCTACTACGTAGTATGTGTCGTGTAGTACGATGTCCAGGGATGAGTTGGCTAGTACGATTCCGGTCAGTCCTCCCACGGTGAAGAGGAAGATGAAGCCTAACGCCCATAGTATTGGGGTTTCTCATTTAATTGATCCTCCATGTATGGTTGCAAGTCAGCTAAATACTTTCACACCTGTGGGGATTGCGATGATTATTGTTGCGGATGTAAAGTATGCTCGGGTGTCTACGTCCATTCCCACTGTAAACATGTGGTGGGCTCAGACAATGAACCCTAGTAAGCCAATGGCCATTATGGCTCAGACTATTCCTATGTATCCGAAGGTCTCTTTTTTTCCAGCGTAGTAGGCTACGATGTGGGAGATCATACCAAATCCAGGAGAAATTAGAATGTAAACTTCCGGGTGCCCGAAAAACCAGAAAAGGTGTTGGTAAAGGATTGGGTCTCCTCCTCCCGAGGGGTCAAAGAAGGTGGTGTTTAGGTTTCGGTCTGTTAAAAGTATTGTAATACCGGCAGCTAGGACCGGTAGTGATAGTAGCAGTAGGACGGCCGTAATTAAGACGGCTCACACAAATAGAGGAGTCTGGTATTGTGAGATTGCTGGGGGTTTTATGTTAATGATTGTTGTGATGAAGTTGATGGCCCCTAGAATAGATGATGCCCCTGCAAGATGTAGGGAGAAGATGGTCAGGTCTACGGAGGCCCCCGCGTGTGCCAAGTTTCCGGCTAGGGGAGGGTAGACAGTTCAACCGGTTCCCGCGCCCGCTTCAACCCCAGAAGAGGCTAGTAGTAGTAGGAAGGATGGGGGCAGGAGTCAGAAGCTTATGTTATTTATTCGAGGGAATGCTATGTCCGGGGCCCCAATTATTAGAGGGACGAGTCAGTTGCCAAACCCTCCGATCATAACAGGTATTACTATAAAGAAGATTATAACGAAGGCATGTGCAGTGACGATAACATTATAAATTTGGTCGTCACCTAGAAGAGCGCCCGGTTGGGCCAACTCTGCTCGGATTAGCAGGCTAAGGGCTGTGCCGACTATTCCGGCTCAGGCACCGAATACTAGATAGAGGGTGCCAATGTCTTTATGGTTGGTTGAGAAGAATCAGCGTGTGATTGTCACAGGTAGGGTGGTCGAGTTTAGGCGGTGGATTGTAGCTCCATAAACAAAGGTTCAAGTCCTTTTCCTATCAAGTTCCGTGGTGTATAACATTTCGGATTGCAAATCCGAAGAAGCAGGTTAATGGCCTGCCGGGGCTTTCCCCGCCTTTTTGAAGGGAGGCGGGGAAAGTAGATGAATGCTCGCTGGCTTGAGCACCTAGCTGTTAACTAGGAGTTTGTAGGATCGAGGCCTTCTCATCTAGAAAGGCTTTAGCTTAATTAAAGTGTCTGAGTTGCATTCAGGAGATGTGGGATAGCGTCCCACAAGTCTTATACAGGGACTAGGAGATTTTCACTCCTGCTTAAAGCTTTGAAGGCTTTTGGTCTGGGTTATCCTAAGTCTCTAGTTTATTAGTGCTTGGGCTAATGGAGTTAGGGGGAGTAATGTTAGGGTGGAGACTATGAATGCGGCGAGGAAGGCGGAGCTTTTTTTGGTTTTTAGACGTCAGGGGGTGAAAGAATTGTTTGTGCTGGGGGCGGTTGTTAGGATTATAGCATAACATAGTCGCAGGTAGAAGTATAGACTTATTAGTGAGCTAAGTGCTAAGGTGACGGCTGTTAGGGGGAGTCCTTGTGCGGCGAGGTCTTGTAGGATTAGTCATTTTGGTATGAATCCCGTTAGTGGGGGGAGTCCGCCTAGAGATAGTAGTGTTAGGGAGGCGATGGCCGCTATGGCGGGTGCTTTGGTTCAGGCTACTGCTAGGGTGTTGATTTTTGTTGCGGATATTAGTTTGAAGATTAAGAAAGTTGCTGATGTTATAAAAATGTATGTGATTAGAACTAGGATTGCTAATTGTTGGTTGAATTGTGAAATTATAATGATTCATCCCAGGTGGGCGATTGATGAGTATGCTAGGATTTTTCGTAATTGGGTTTGGTTTAGGCCGCCCCAGCCCCCTAGAATTACTGACAGGAGTCCGAGGGCGGTGAGTAGTTGTGGGGGAGCGAATTGAGCTATTTGGACAATTAGTGCGAATGGTGCTAGTTTTTGTCATGTGGCTAAGATAAGTCCTGTGGGCAGGTCTAATCCTTGTATAACTTGGGGCACTCATATGTGTATGGGGGCCAGGCCCATTTTTAGTGCTAGTGCTATTGTAATTGCGATGGTTGAGACTGGGGTTGCTGTGGAGTAAATGTTTCATTCTCCGGTGATTCATGCATTGGCAGTACTTGCAAAGAGAATGGTTGCTGCGGCAGCAGCTTGGGCTAGGAAATACTTGATGGTGGCTTCTGCTGCTCGAGGGCAGTGGGATTTAGCTATTAGTGGTAGTATTGCCAGTGTGTTTATTTCCAGGCCTATTCAGGCTAGTATTCAGTGGGAGGCTGACATCGTTAAGAGAGTGCCTAGGATTAAGCTGGTGAGTAAAATCAGGGTGATGAAAGGACTCATTTGGTAAGAGAAGGGTATTATCCTACATTTTTGGGGTATGGGCCCAAAAGCTTTGTTAGCTTATCTTAACTAGAGAGTGGTGTAACGGGAGCACTTGGAGTTTTGATCTCCACAATATGGGTTCGATTCCCTTCTTTCTAAGGAGTCGGGAGGATTTTAGCCTCCATAGGTCACTCTATCAAAGTGGTCCTTGGGCATTCAGGCACGGCTCCTGTTAATGTTGTTTTATATTTGTGGGGGTAGGCCACTTAGTGACACGGGTACTGAGATATGTCATAGGATGAGGGCCGTGGCTGCTGGCAGGAAGCTCTTTCATGCTAGGTGTATCAATTGATCATACCGGAATCGGGGGTACGAGGCTCGGACTCATAGGAATGTTATGGCTAAGAGGGCTGATTTTGCTATGATATTTACTGCGGTGGTTTGTGGGGGGAAGGGGCTGTGGGTTGTACCTATAAATATTATTACCGAGAATGTGTTTATTATTAGGATATTGGCGTATTCGGCCAAGAAGAATAGGGCGAAGGGCCCTCCGGCATATTCGACGTTAAATCCAGATACTAGTTCTGATTCCCCCTCTGTCAGGTCAAAGGGGGCTCGGTTTGTCTCTGCTAGTGTTGAGACATATCATATTGCGGCTAGGGGTCAGGCCGGGAGGGCAAATCATGTTGTTTCTTGGGAGGTGGTGAATGTTTGTATGTTGAAATCTCCGGAGAATATGATTATGGCTAGCAGGATTAGTCCTAGGCTGATTTCATAGGAGATGGTTTGTGCGACTGCTCGTAGGGCCCCGATTAATGCGTATTTTGAGTTTGAGGCCCATCCTGAACCTAGAATTGAGTATACTGCTAGGCTAGAGAGGGCTATAATGAATAGTGCGCCTAAGTTTAAGTCTGCTAGGGCGTATGGCATGGGCAGTGGCGATCATAGTATCATGGCTAGTGTTAAGGCTAGTGCGGGTGATGCTACAAATAAGAATGGGGAAGAGGTTGATGGGCGGACTGGCTCTTTGGTAAAGAGTTTTGCTGCGTCTGCAAGTGGCTGGAAAATTCCCCATGGTCCAACTACATTTGGGCCTTTTCGCAGTTGTATGTATCCTAAAATTTTTCGTTCGATTAAAGTTAAAAAGGCAACTCCTAGCAGCACTGAGATGATGTAGGTTAAGCAGCTGTAGGAGTTGTAGGGGGGCGGGGTTATCATTATTAAGAGGAGGATTTGAACCTCCGACAGAAAGGGCTTAGGTCTTTTGCAATTGCCGGGCTCTGCCATCTTAATAATCTTATCTAGATTGTGGGTTATGCTCCCCCTATTTGATTTAGTTGTCTTCATTAAATTGGGGTGGGGCGTACTTAATATCATGGGCCCCCTCTTTCCGGTCCTTTCGTACTAGGAAAAGTAGCGTTACAGATAGAAACTGACCTGGATTGCTCCGGTCTGAACTCAGATCACGTAGGACTTTAATCGTTGAACAAACGAACCCTTAATAACGGTTGCACCATTAGGATGTCCTGATCCAACATCGAGGTCGTAAACCCCCTTGTCGATATGGGCTCTGAAAGGGGATTGCGCTGTTATCCCTTGGGTAGCTTGGTTCGTTGTTCGGCAAATGCCCGGATCTTCGAGGTCAGAAATTCTGTTATTTAGAGATGTCTCTCTTGATTTTAGGGGGTTGCCCCATCTGCGCGGTAGCTCTGTTTTCTTCCGCGGTCGCCCCAACCAAAGACTGGGACCAATTACTATTAGATTTAAACTGATGTTGGAGGTCAATTGATATAGGTGGTCTAATGTCTTAAGTTCCAAAGGGTCTTCTCGTCTTGTATGTTTATGTCCGCTTCTGCACGGACAGATCAATTTCATTGACTTGAAAAGGGAGACAGTTAAGCCCTCGTCTTACCATTCATACAGGTCTTTATTTAAAAGACAAGTGATTGCGCTACCTTCGCACGGTTAAAAATACCGCGGCCGTTTAAAACTTTTCACTGGGCAGGTATGACCTCCAATACTTTGATTTTTGCAGGAGGCGATGTTTTTGGTAAACAGGCGGGGCTCGTGTTTGCCGAGTTCCTTCCTTATCTTTTGGTCTTTCCTTTATAGCCTTCCGGTGTTGGGTTAACGATTGGGTTGTGTGAGTGCTTCTTGGTGTTTAGTGTGGTCACATTTCCCTCTGTGGCTTGGGTTCGGGTAATTGCTAGTGGCGGGTTCGGACTAGCGTACACGTAGGCTTAGGAGAAGGGGGTTACTCCTTCTTATTACTCATTTTAGCAGTATCTCTTCCATGTGGGCATGGGGTGGCCTAATAGAGTTAGGGGTCTTAGATTTAATATTTAAATAATAGAATTTTGTTTTGCTGGAGCTTTAACGCTTTCTGTTTAGGTGGCTGCTTTTGGGCCCACTAGAGCAGTATATCTTGTTTAATATAATCTTTAACCTCCTGGTGAGGTTGTATTCTGTTTCTTAAGGGCTGTACCCCTTAGGAATAACTCTCGCATGTTTCTTTGGCTCGTTAAATTGCAAGCTGTTTGGGTTGGTTCGAGTTGCTCGAGTAGCTTGGGGTTTAAACTATTTGAGTTAAGGAGTGCGAGGCTGAACTCATATTCATTTCTTAGGCAACCAGCTATAACTAAGTTCGATAGGTCTGTCACCGCTACTTGGAGATCTTCCCACTCTTTTGCCACAGAGATGGGTTGGCCCTGGTTAATAGGCTGTCTCGGAGTAGCTCACTTAGTTTCGGGGTCTTGAACTAAAGTCCACTTTGCTCGGGGGGGGTAGCTAAATCATGATGCAAAAGGTACGAGGGTTAGTCTCTGCTTAGTTGTGCTTTAATGATTTGTTTCATTTCTTTTTCAGCGTTCCCTTGCGGTACTGTTACTATGGCTTAATTGGTGCCTTTTCTGTCTCACATACTTGGGCGGTAGAATGTTTTAGTTTGTGGTGTGGTGGTTTAATGATGGGTTATTAATGTTGTGTGTTGTTTGGGTGTTTTAAGCTAGCTGTTTGGCTCAGGGCGACCCAGTTTGCGCGGGTATTTTTTCCGTGTAAAGGAGATGTATTGCTGTTATTACTACGTCCTGCTTATTCCAAGTGCACCTTCCGGTACACTTACCATGTTACGACTTGCCTCCCCGTATAGGCGGTATGTGTTATTATGAATGTTTGGGTGTGTGCATGGGGAGAGTGACGGGCGGTATGTGCACGTCTCAGAGCCTAATTCAAAAGAACTCTCTATTTTCTTTTTACTACTAAATCCACCTTTGTGACACAGTATTTCAGGGTGTCGTTCGTATGCTCTGTTGTAGAAAATGTAGCCCATTTCTACCCACTTCGTACGCTACACCTCGACCTGACGTTTTTGGGTAGACCAATTTTGCTCACTGTTGTACCTTTACAGGGTAAGCTGACGACGGCGGTATATAGACGGTGCGAGACAAGGAGTGGTAAGGTTTAACGGGGATTATCGGTTTTAGAACAGGCTCCTCTAGGTGGTTCTGAGACACCGCCAAGTCCTTTGGGTTTTGAGCTGTGGCTTGTAGTACCCGGGCGAATGTGTGGTGACACATATAAGGTTTATGGCTAAGCATAGTGGGGTATCTAATCCCAGTTTGTTTCTTAGCTTTCGTGGAGTCAGGTGGTTTTTGTCTAAAGCTACTTTCGTGTTTGGGTTTCTTGCCTTCGAGGGGCTTATAACAGCTTAGAGGGCCTTTTAGCTTTATTTTTATTTTCCCTAACCACTCTTTACGCCGCGCTTATCAACTAGGGTCTTTCGTATAACCGCGGTGGCTGGCACGAATTTTACCGGCCCTCTTAGCCCTGACTAAGTCAAGTTTGCACTTATGGCTTAATGTAAATTACTGCTGAAATCCCTTGGGGGTGTGGCATAGCAAGGCGTCGTGGGCTGGATTGAAGGCTGTGCCTGATGCCTGCTCCTCATCTCCGGGCGGGAGAAATTGAGGGCATTCTCACGGGGATGCGGATACTTGCATGTATAAATTAGGCTAGAGCTGATAGTAAAGTCGGGACCAGGCCTTTGTGCCTGCGGAACTTTTTAGGGTTCAATCTTAACATCTTCAGTGTTGCGCTTTAAATTTAAGCTACGCTGGC